AAACGGAATAAATTTTTTGAAATGAAAATTATTAAATTATAAGACAAGAGCACGAAAATAACTAAAAATAGGAATAAAAAAAAGGTACATACATATATTTCGTGTAGAAACGTGTAGAAGGGTGAATAAGTCCGTTTATTTACACATTTTTTTATAAGTATTTATTCAAAAAAAAATTATTAAAACATATACTTAATATATTCCTTATTTAAGTATATACTCACTTAGGTATAATTACTATATATAAAATATAATTACTATATATAAAATATATAAAATATAATAATTATATATATTATATAAATATAATTATTATATATGAATATATATGAATTATAAAATATCTTTAATTTAATAAGAATATAAGGTTAAAATAAAAAAATAAAAATAGTAATATAAAATATAAAGCAATAAATAAAAATAACAGGTACAAATATTAAATCGAGGTACCCACTCAATGATAACTCTCAACAGCTTTCCCTCTATTTTTGTGCCTTTAGTGGGCTTAGTATTTCCGGCAATTGCAATGGTTTCTTTATTTCTTCATGTTCAAAAAAACAAAATCTTTTAGATACTATAGGGACAACTCTGTATCCATTTTTTTTTTTCAAGACTTACTTTGATCATAACACCCCTATCTATTTAGTAGAATATGGTATAACATCTGGCTTCTTTCGAGCATAAACTCTTATGTATGTGTGTAAACATGATATATGGGTAAATTAATTATAACAATTTCAAATGGATCGGTAGCGGGGAGAGTTTCGGAAATGTAAAGTGAATATATCTATATGTGGATATCTATAGGAAATCATACGAAAGAGATGTTATTATTTTAGTTTGGATCTAAGTAATTCGATGAATTTTTCTAAAATAAAAGTTTCACATCTATAGTAGTGCTGGTTGATGAGAGTTATTTCGGAAACAAAAAAAAGTAAACTAAAATTTCTTTTTGTTATTCTTCCAATTCCAATAAAATGCAACTAGGTCTAGTGAGAGTATGAGTTGGCGATCAGAACGTATATGGATAGAACTTATAGCGGGATCTCGAAAAATAAGTAATTTCGGTTGGGCCCTCATTCTTTTTTTAGGTTCATTAGGGTTTGTATTGGTTGGAACCTCCAGTTATTTTGGTAGGAATTTTATATCTTTGTTTCCTTCTCAGCAAATAAATTTTTTTCCACAGGGGATCGTGATGTCTTTCTATGGGATCGCGGGTCTCTTTATTAGCTCCTACTTGTGGTGCACAATTTCGTGGAATGTAGGTAGTGGTTATGATCGATTTGATATAAAAGAGGGCATAGTGTGTATTTTTCGTTGGGGATTTCCTGGAAAAAACCGTCGCATATTCCTGCGATTCCTTATGAAAGATATTCAGTCTATCAGAATAGAAAATAAAGAGGGTCTTTTTGCTCGTCGGGTTCTTTATATGGAAATCAGAGGCCAGGGGGCCATTCCCTTGACACGTACTGATGAGAATTTGACTCCACGAGAAATTGAGCAAAAAGCTGCTGAATTGGCCTATTTCTTGCGCGTACCAATTGAAGTATTTTGAAAAAAGGAACTGAAAAATGAATACTTTGCAAAAGGGAAAAAACTCAAGAACTCTCTTTTTTTCTATACCATAACTTAACGGAAGTTTGTTCTGAATGCCTGCCTATTCAAGCCAAAGTAAACGTATATGAAGCAACTCTAAAACGAAATTTTGTGTGTCCATCATTTTTTTTTTTCAAATATTTGACATTTTTTTTAATAAAACGGGAGTTCTTTCGTTTCGAAATCCAACTAATATTACTTTGAAGCGAACTCTTTCTTATTCTATTTCTGTATTTTTTCTAGATTCAAGGACTAACCTAACCACTCTACTGCATCACAAATAAAAATTTCGAAATAGATTAATGGGCTCGATGGCTTGGGTTGGGATATAACTTATGCTTGATACAAATATTAGTATCATATAGAGTCGACGCATGGGGTGAGTTCATTAAAACTTCAAAAATTCACAGACGAAAAAATGGCAAAAAAGAAAGTATTTATTTCCCTTCTATATCTTGCATTTATAGTATTTTTGCCTTGGTGGATCTCTCTCTCATTTAAAAAAAGTCTGGAATCTTGGATTACTAATTGGTGGAATATTAGGCAATCCGAAATTTTTTTGAATGATATTCAAGAAAAGAGTATTCTAAAAAAATTCATAGACTTAGAGGAACTCCTTCGTTTGGAGGAAATGATAAAGGAATACCCAGAAACGCATTTACAAAAGCTTCGCGTCGAAATCTACAAAGAAACGACCCAATTGATCAAGATGCACAATGAGGATCGTATCCATACAATTTTACATTTCTCGACAAATATAATCTGTTTCGTTATTCTAAGTGGTTATTCTATTATAGGTAATGAAGAACTTGTTATTCTTAACTCTTGGGTTCAAGAATTCCTATATAACTTAAGCGACACAATAAAGGCTTTTTCTATTCTTTTATTAACTGATTTATGTATAGGATTCCATTCGCCCCACGGTTGGGAATTAATGATTGGCTCTGTCTACAAAGATTTTGGATTTGCTCATAATGATCAAATTATATCCGGTCTTGTTTCTACTTTTCCAGTCATTTTAGATACAATTTTTAAATATTGGATCTTTCGTTATTTAAATCGTGTATCTCCTTCACTTGTAGTGATTTATCATTCAATGAATGACTGAAAAATGATCGAACGGCCCAATTATAATATTTGTTTGTTACTTTGTACATAAGCAAAACATTGAAAATTGTACCTATTATTTCTACCCAGTAAAGGGATTTCTCCAATATTTCAGAAAAATTATTTCAGTAAATATCAAAATTATAGGTAGGCAACTCTATTGGCGACCTACCTACTTTTATTGTATAAATTTTCGGGATCAATGATTGGACCATGCAAACTAAAAAAACCTTTTCGTCGATAAAGAAAGAGATTACTCGATCCATTTCCCTATCGCTCATCATATATATAATAACTCAGGCACCCGTTTCAAATGCCTATCCCATTTTTGCACAGCAGGGTTATGAAAATCCACGAGAAGCAACCGGCCGTATTGTATGTGCCAATTGCCATTTAGCTAATAAACCCGTGGATATCGAGGTTCCACAAGCGGTACTTCCGGATACTGTATTTGAAGCAGTTGTTCGAATTCCCTATGATCTGCAAGTGAAACAAGTTCTTGCTAATGGTAAAAAAGGAGCTTTGAATGTGGGGGCTGTTCTTATTTTACCCGAGGGGTTTGAACTAGCCCCGCCCGATCGTATTTCACCCGAGATTAAAGAAAAGATAGGAAATCTGTCTTTTCAAAGTTACCGCCCTACTAAAAAAAATATTCTTGTGATAGGTCCTGTTCCTGGTCAGAAATATAGTGAAATCACCTTTCCTATTCTTTCCCCGGATCCTGCCACTAAGAAAGATGCTCACTTCTTAAAATATCCCATATATGTAGGCGGGAACAGAGGAAGGGGTCAGATTTATCCCGACGGGAGCAAGAGTAACAATAATGTTTATAATGCTACAGCAGCGGGTATAGTAAACAAAATTATACGAAAAGAAAAAGGGGGGTATGAAATAACCATAGTTGAGGCATCGGATGGGCGTCAAGTGGTTGATATTATCCCTCCAGGGCCGGAACTTCTTGTTTCTGAAGGCGAATCCATCAAACTTGATCAACCATTAACGAGTAATCCTAATGTGGGCGGATTTGGTCAGGGGGATGCCGAAGTAGTACTTCAAGATCCATCACGTGTCCAAGGCCTTTTGCTCTTCTTGGCATCCGTTATTTTGGCACAAATCTTTTTGGTTCTTAAAAAGAAACAGTTTGAGAAGGTTCAATTGTCCGAAATGAATTTCTAGATCCGCGGATTTTTCAACATCAAATTATATATAAAAAGAAATAAACTTTTGTTGCCAATTATATTATGTAATTGTGTATGATCAAAAAAATTTTGTTTGTTTCTTTTTTCAGGTTTCGGGAATTACTTACTTATACTGGTCGTGATGTGTATATTGTGAAAAAGACTATATTAATTTGACTTATCTTTTATTTGTTTTTTCGACCCAAATCGAAGTGATATAGAATGAATCCTTAGTTTTCTATTTGAATAGAATCAAAACAAAAGATAAATAACCGGAGAATATAAACAAAGCCTAAATGAAAGGAACAAAGGGTTTAGGGAGGGGGTTGTGCATCGCCTAGTCTTTGACAAAAGGGATTTTACACAACCCTTTCTTGTGTCGAATTAAATAGGATTGTTGATCTTATTCGTCAACAACTCCTATTCTTAGATTCCATTTTTGGCGGGGTTTATCATAATCTTTTTTTCTATTTATCATGTTAAGTAGTGGACAAACAAAAATATAGGCAAATTTATTGAACAAATAGAACTTCTTCAATTTCAATGAACTTTTAAAATAGAAAAAAAAAAGGAAACTTTGATTAGATTAAATATTAGATTAAGATTAAATAAAGTGAGGTTCTATTTTATTAGTTTAGTATAGATATTTTATTACTATAGAAAGGGTTTCAGGATATCTAATCGATAGAAATCTATACTATCTATATATAGAATTATATAGAATTGGGAGTCATCCAAAAAACGGAACTTGAGTGATTCCTTCTTTGTTTTAATTTTTAAAATATTCAGAGATACTTTTGAGTAAAAGATGTTCTGAATCAATTAATTAAGTGCATTTTTCAAAACATCAATCAAATGTGTATTTTTTTGAACCACTTATAAAAAAAAAATATTATAATTATTTATGATTATTTTATGATTATTAAGAACTCAACGGGACCTATCCCCTCTTTCCTTGTCTGATTCGAGGGGGATCCCGTTGAGTTCTTATGCTTTGATATCTATAAACAAGTTCATGCGGTTATTACAGAGATGAACCTAATCCAGAATATGAACCATAAAAGAAAATACCAAGTAAACCAATTACAACAATACCGGCTACAGTACCTATTATCCAAA